AAGATATAAATATTTATATTAGGGGTATAAATTCATTAAAAAGTAAATTATGTGAGCTAGTGATTAAAATTGATTATAATAATTAATTTTATTTTTATAATAATTTAATTTTTATAACTTATTATAAATATTTAATTAATTAATTTATTAAATTAATTAATTATTTATTTATAAAAAATTTTTTTTTAATAAAGTTTTATTTTGGCTTTAAAATTTATTAAAAGTTTAATTTATATGTAAATTTATGTGTGGGATTTAATTATTTTAATAATAAATTTTTATTCAATAATTAGTTTTATTAATTAAAGAAATTTATAAATAGTAATATATTTAGTATTGATAAAATTTGTGCCAGCAATCGCGGTTATACTTATAATACAAATAAATTTATTTAGTTAAAGTTAAATAATTTAAATTTAAATATTAATTAATTTATTAAGTGAAATTTTTAAATTATTAAGATTTTTATAATAGTATAATTGAAACTTGTAAATTTTATATATAAACTAGGATTAGATACCCTATTATTTAAAATATAAGGATTTTACTAAGGTAATAATAGAATATGTTCTTTAAATTTAAAAAATTTGGCGGTATTTTAGTCTATTCAGAGGAATTTGTTTTATAATCGATAATCCTCGTTAAATTTTTCTTAATTTTGTTATCAGTTTATATATCGTCGTTATTAGAATATTTTTTAAAAAAGTTAATTTTCATAATTTTTAATTTTAAAATATATCAGATCAAGGTGTAGCTTATATTTAAGTAAAAATGAATTACAATAAAGTTATTTATATGAATATAAATTTTAAATGTTTATTGAAGGTGGATTTGATAGTAAAATTATATATATATATATATATATATATATAATTAATATAATAATTTGATTTTAGCTCTAAAATATGTACATATCGCCCGTCACTCTTATTTTTAAAATAAGATAAGTCGTAACATAGTAGATGTACTGGAAAGTGTATCTAGAATGCAATTTAAAGCTTTATTAGAAAGTATTTCATTTACATTGAAAAGATTTTTGTGCAAATCATTATAAATTGATTAGATTTTATTTATTTATTTTATTTATTTTAATTTATTTTATTAAAAATATTTATTCATCTAAATTTTTTTAGTATTGTAAAAGAAAAAATAATGTAAATTATAATTTATTAGTATTGTGAAAGAAAATTGAAAAATTGAAAAATTTTTAATTTAAAAGAAGATTTAATTTATTGTACCTTGTGTATCAGGGTTTATTAAATAAAGGTTAATTATTTTAATTTTCTTGATTTTAAAAGAGTTAATATATTATTAAAGTTAATATAATAAAATTATTTTTAATAATGTATTAGAAATGAAATGTTATTCGTTTATTAAAGATATCTAGTTTTTTAATAAATAAATTTAATTTATAAATTTTTTATTATTTAATTAATTATATTAATTAAATAAATATTTAATTTAAATATTTTATAGGATAAGCTTTAAAATATAAATTTAAAAATTTATCAATTTTTAATAAATATAGATTTAGAAATAGTTATTATTATTAAGTTTATTATAATTTATTTTATATAAATTATTATTTATTAAATTTTAAATATTTATTAAAATATTTATTTTAATTTATAAAATAAATTAATAATGATAAAATTAGTATATATATATATAAATAATGTAAATTTAATTATTATATTGGAAAGTTTTAATAAAGAATTCGGCAAAATAATTTTCGCCTGTTTAACAAAAACATGTCTTTTTTTTTATTTATAAAAAGTTTGACCTGCCCATTGATAATTTTAACGGCCGCAGTATATTAACTGTGCAAAGGTAGCATAATCATTAGTCTTTTAATTGAAGGCTGGAATGAATGGTTGGACGAAATATTGACTGTTTCATTAATATTTATTGTAAAATTTTATTTTTTAGTTAAAAAGCTAAAATTTATTTAAAAGACGAGAAGACCCTATAAATCTTTATATTTATTTTTATTAATTTTATATAGAAATTTTATAATTTAATATAATTAATTATTTTATTGGGGTGATATTAAAATTTAATTAACTTTTAATAGATTTTTATCATTAATTAATGAATTATTGATCTATTATTACTGATTAAGAGAATAAGTTACTTTAGGGATAACAGCGTAATTTTTTTGGAGAGTTCTTATTAATAAAAAAGATTGCGACCTCGATGTTGGATTAAGATATAATTTTAGGTGTAGAAGCTTAAATTTTAAGTCTGTTCGACTTTTAAATTCTTACATGATCTGAGTTCAAACCGGTTTAAGCCAGGTTGGTTTCTATCTTTATAAATTTATAAATATTTTAGTACGAAAGGATCAAATATTTAATAAATTATTATTATTATATTGAATATAATTAATTACTATTTTGGCAGATTAGTGCATTAAATTTAGAATTTATAAATGTAATATTATTACAAATAGTACTTGGTTTTTATTGAAAAAATTTTGTTTACTGTTAGAAGATTATTATTAATTATTTTTGTATTAGTAAGTGTAGCTTTTTTAACTCTTTTTGAGCGTAAAATTTTAGGATATATTCAAATTCGTAAGGGGCCTAATAAAGTAGGGTTAATAGGAATTGTTCAGCCATTTTGTGATGCAATTAAATTATTTACTAAAGAACAAACTTATCCTTTATTATCAAATTATATTTCTTATTATTTTTCTCCAATTTTTTCTTTATTTTTATCTTTATTAGTATGAATAAGTATGCCTATTTTTATGAAATTATTTTCTTTTAATTTAGGATTATTATTTTTTTTTTGTTGTATTAGATTAGGAGTTTATACTGTAATAATTGCGGGTTGATCTTCTAATTCTAATTATTCTATATTAGGAGGATTACGTGCAGTTGCACAAACTATTTCTTATGAAGTAAGTTTAGCTTTAATTTTATTAAGATTTGTATTTTTAATTGAAGGTTATAATATATTAATATTTTTTAATTATCAATTATTTATTTGATTTTTATTTATTATATTTCCTATAAGATTAATTTGATTTATGATTTGTTTAGCTGAAACTAATCGTACTCCATTTGATTTTGCTGAGGGAGAGTCAGAATTAGTATCTGGATTTAATGTTGAGTATAGAAGAGGAGGATTTGCTTTAATTTTTTTGGCTGAATATAGTAGAATTTTATTTATAAGAATATTATTTTGTATAATATTTTTGGGAAGTGATATTCATTCAATTTTTTTTTATTTAAAATTAATATTTTTATGTTTTATATTTATTTGAGTGCGAGGGACTTTACCTCGATTTCGTTATGATAAATTAATATATTTAGCTTGAAAGAGGTTTTTACCTTTTTCTTTAAATTATTTATTATTTATTATTGGGATTAAAATTTTTATTTAATTTAGATATTTTTTTTAGTAAAGTTAATAAAATTTTAATTTTATCTTATGTTTTCAAAACATATGCTTATTCAAGCTCATTAACTAATTTAATAGATTATCTCAATATTTATTAATTAAAGGATTTAATATAAAATATAAAAAGTAAATAATAGTGAGAATTTGTCCAATTGAGATATAAGGATTTTCAACTGGTCGAGCTCCAATTCATGTTAATAGTAGTACAGTAATAATTATTAGTCAAAATATAATTTTATTAATTGGATAAAATTGTATTCCTTGAAATTTTCTTAAATGATAAAAAGGTAAAATTATTAAAATTGCAATAGATATAACTAGTGCAATAACTCCTCCTAATTTATTAGGAATAGAACGTAAAATTGCGTAAGCAAATAGAAAATATCATTCAGGTTGAATATGAATTGGAGTTACTAATGGATTAGCGGGAATAAAATTATCAGGGTCTCCTAATAAATAAGGATTAGTTAATACTAAAATAATTAATAATATAATTATAATACTAAATCCTACAATATCTTTATAGATAAAGTATGGATGGAAAGGAATTTTATCAATATTAGAATTTATTCCTATTGGATTATTAGAACCTGTTTCATGGAGGAATAAAATGTGAATAATTGTAGTTGCTAATACAATAAATGGTAGAATAAAATGGAATGTAAAAAATCGTGTTAATGTTGCATTATCTACTGCGAATCCTCCTCATACTCATTGAACTAAATCAATTCCTAGATAGGGAATTGCAGATAATAGATTAGTAATAACTGTTGCTCCTCAAAAAGATATTTGTCCTCATGGTAGTACATATCCTATAAAAGCTGTTCCTATTATTAGGAATAAAATAATTACTCCTACGATTCAAGTTGGAGTAAATAAATAAGAATTGTAATATATACCTCGTCCTACATGTAAGTAAATACAAATAAAGAAAAAAGAGGCACCATTGGCATGTAAAGTTCGTAGTAATCATCCATGATTTACATCTCGACAAATATGATTAATTCTATTAAAAGCTAAATTAATATCTGTAGTATAATGTATAGCTAAAAATAATCCTGTGATAATTTGAATAATTAAGCATAAAAATAGAAGAGATCCAAAGTTTCATCATATTGAAATATTAATAGGAGCTGGTAAATCAATAAATGCATTATTAATAATTTGTATAATAGGATGTTTTGTTCGTAAAGGTTTATTCATTAGTTATTTATAGGTCGTAATGGTCCTTTAAATAATTTAGTAATTTTTACGATTACAATTAATGTAATTAATAAATAATTTATTAATAAAATAGTTAATAAATTTGTAGGATAATTATATAATTTATTTAAAGATAAGGAATTTTCTGAAATATATGAATCTATATTAAAAATAGAATTTATTTCTAAATTTTTATATATTATTAATATATTTTTATCTATTATTAATAAAATTAAAAATATTATGATAAAAGTAATAATTGATAATAATAATAGTTTTATAGAAAAAGAAAATATTTCATTTGATGCTAAAGAAGTTATATAAATAAATATTACTAATATTCCTCCAATAAAAATTAAAAATAAAATATAAGAAAATCAAAAGGTTTTAGATATTAATCCTGATAATAAAGATACTATAATAGTTTGGATTAATAATATTAATCCTATTGCTAAAGGGTGTTTTATTTTTATAAAAATAAGATTAAAAATAATTATAAAAGTTAATATTAATCATTGTATAATTCAGGAAATAGTTTAACTAAAATTTTAATTTTGGAGATTAATGATAAAGGAATCTTTTTTCTTGATTTAAAAGATATTCTTATTTTTGATTTACAAGACCAATGTTTTTATTAAACTATTAAAACTAATGATAATTTTATTTTTTTCTAGAATTTTATTTATTATAGGTTTATTTACTTTTGTTAGAAATCGTAAACATTTATTATCAATATTATTGAGATTAGAATATATAGTTTTAAGATTATTTTTAATATTATTTATATATTTAAATATAATTTATTATGAATTATTTTTTAGTATAATATTTTTAGTTTTTAGAGTTTGTGAAGGTGTATTAGGAATTTCTATTTTAGTTTCATTAATTCGTACTCATGGTAATGATTATTTTCAAAGTTTTAATGTATTACAATGTTAAAAATTATTTTAATAATTTTATTTATATTTCCATTATGTCTATTATTTAATGTATATTGAATGGTTCAAAATTATTTATTATTATTAAGTTTTATTTTTGTTTTAATAAATAAATATGGAAATTATTTTATATCTATTTCTTATTTGTTTGGATGTGATTTAATTTCTTATGGATTAATTTTATTAACTATTTGAATTATTTCTTTGATATTAATGGCGAGAGAAATAATTTATAAAATAAATAATTATATAAATTTATTTTTATTTAATATTTTATTATTATTATTATCATTAGTATTAACTTTTAGAAGAATAAATTTATTTATATTTTATTTATTTTTTGAAAGAAGTTTAATTCCAACTTTATTTTTAATTTTGGGTTGAGGGTATCAACCAGAGCGTTTACAAGCAGGAATTTATTTATTATTTTATACTTTATTGGTTTCTTTACCTATATTAATTGGAATTTTTTATTTATATAAATTTACTAAAGTTATAAATTTTTATTTATTACAAAATTATATTTTTAATTATGAAATTATTTACATTTCATTAATTTTAGCTTTTTTAGTAAAAATACCAATATTTTTAGTTCATTTATGATTACCTAAAGCTCATGTTGAAGCTCCTATTTCAGGTTCAATAATTTTGGCAGGTATTATATTAAAATTAGGGGGTTATGGGTTATTACGAGTTTTTTCATTTTTGCAATTAATTGGTTTAAAATTTAATTATGTTTGAATTAGAATTAGATTATTAGGGGGGGTATTGGTTAGTTTAAATTGTTTACGTCAGAGTGATTTAAAATCATTAATTGCATATTCATCTGTTGCTCATATAGGAATTGTTTTATCAGGATTGATAACATTAACTTATATAGGAATATGTGGAAGTTATTCTTTAATAATTGGTCATGGTTTATGTTCTTCTGGATTATTTTGTTTAGCAAATATTTGTTATGAACGATTAGGAAGACGTAGTTTATTTATTAATAAGGGGTTATTAAATTTTATACCTTCAATAACATTATGATGATTTTTATTAAGTTCATGTAATATAGCAGCACCTCCTTCTTTAAATTTATTAGGAGAGGTTGCATTAATTAATAGAATTGTTAGATGATGTTGAATTTCTATATTAATATTATCTTTTTTATCATTTTTTAGTGCTGCTTATACTTTATATTTATATTCTTATAGACAGCATGGTAATTTTTTTTCAGGGGTTTATTCTTTTAGAGGAGGGTTAGTTCGTGAGTTTTTGCTTTTATTTTTACATTGGTTTCCTTTAAATTTATTAGTTATAAAAAGTGATATATGTATATTATGATTATATTTAAATAGTTTAATTAAAATATTGATTTGTGGTGTCAATGATAAGATAGTTCTTTTTAGATTGTGAAATATTTATCAATTTATATAATTAGATTTATATCATTATTATTATTTAGATTATTTTCTTTTTTAGGGGGTTTATATTTTTTATTAAAAGAATATGTTTTATTTATTGAATGAGAATTAGTTTCAATAAATTCATTAAATATTATTATAACTTTTTTATTTGATTGAATAAGTTTTATTTTTATATCTTTTGTATTATTAATTTCATCTTTAGTAATTTTATATAGAGGTGAATATATAAATATAGATTATAAAATTAATCGATTTATTATTTTAGTTTTAATATTTGTTAGTTCTATAATATTATTAATTATTAGTCCAAATTTAATTAGAATTTTACTAGGCTGAGATGGATTAGGACTTGTTTCTTATTGTTTAGTAATTTATTTTCAAAATATTAAATCTTATAATGCTGGGATATTAACTGCTTTATCTAATCGTATTGGGGATGTATTTTTGTTATTATCTATTTCTTGAATATTAAATTATGGTAGTTGAAATTATTTATTTTATTTAGAGTTTATGAAAAATTATAGAGAAACTTTAATTTTAAGATTTATAATTGTATTAGCAGGTATAACTAAAAGTGCTCAAATTCCTTTTTCTTCTTGATTGCCAGCTGCTATAGCAGCTCCTACACCTGTTTCTGCATTAGTTCATTCTTCTACTTTAGTAACTGCTGGGGTTTATTTATTAATTCGATTTAATATTTTATTAAATTATTATTATTTAGGTAATTTATTATTATTATTTTCAGGTTTAACAATATTTATATCAGGATTAGGAGCTAATTTTGAATTTGATTTAAAAAAAATTATTGCTTTATCTACTTTAAGTCAATTAGGTTTAATAATGAGAATTTTAGCTATGGGTTATTATAAATTAGCTTTTTTTCATTTATTAACTCATGCATTATTTAAAGCTTTATTATTTATATGTGCTGGGGTTATTATTCATAATATAAATAATATACAAGATATTCGATTAATAGGAGGCTTAAGTTTTATAATACCTTTAAGTTCTTCTTGTTTTAATGTTGCTAATTTAGCTTTATGTGGAATACCTTTTTTAGCAGGATTTTATTCTAAAGATTTAATTTTAGAAATAGTATCTTTTTCTTATATAAATTTATTTATATTTATTTTATTTTTTTTTTCAACAGGATTAACTGTAAGTTATTCATTTCGATTAATTTATTATACAATAATTAGAGATTTACATGTTTTTTCTTTAAATTTTTTAAATGATGAAGGTTGATTAATATTGAAAAGTATAATAGGATTATTAGTAATAAGAATTTTTGGTGGTAGAATGTTAAGTTGATTAATTTTTTCAACTCCAGTTTTATTAGTTATTCCTAAATATTTAAAATTATTAACTTTAATTGTATGTTTTATTGGAGGATTAATAGGATATTTTATTTCTAATATTTCTTTATTTTTTTTTAATAAATCTATAAGTATTTATCAGGTTTCATATTTTTTAGGATCAATATGATTTATACCTTATATTTCTACTTATTGAATTATTAATTATCCTTTATTTATTGGTCAATTAATAATAAAATTTGACCAAGGTTGATCAGAGTATGTAGGAGGGTATAAACTTTATTATTTATTAAGTAAAAATTCACAATTTAATCAAATAATTCAAAATAATAATTTAAAAATTTATATAATAAGTTTTATTATTTGGATTATAATTTTGTATTTATTTTTAATAAATTTATATTCAAATAGCTTAAATAAGAGTATAATATTGAAGATATTATGGTGGTTAAAAATCTTTGAATATAATTAATTTTTTTTAGTAATTTATAAATAAATATATTAATTTTACAGTGAAAATGTAATGTTTTGTTAAACTATATAAATAAGAAGTATAAATGGAATTTAACCATTAATAGAAAAAGTTAGTAGCTTTATTTGATACTTCTTTAATTGGAATTTTTATTCAATTTTATCATTAACAATGATAAGCCTCTTTTTGGCTTCAATTAAAGAATAAGGGTAATTTACCTAAAATTAGGTCGAAACTAATTGCAATTAATCGCTTCATATTCAAGGTAAATTGAATAATCAATAATTTTTGAATGCAAATCAAATGTTATATTTAACTATAACCCTAATTATTTCAATTTAATATTCCTTGATTTCATTCATGATATAAACCTCATAATAAAATTATAATAAATATAATAATTGTAAAAGTTCATATAATTAAATTACTTATTTTAAAAATTATAATAATTGGAATAATTAAGGCAATTTCTACATCAAAAATTAAAAAAATAATTGTAATTAAAAAAAATCGAATTGAAAATGGAATACGAGCAGAAGATTTTGGATCAAATCCACATTCAAATGGAGAGGTTTTTTCTCGATCAATTATTGTTTTTTTTGAAATTATAGAAGCTAATAATATTACAAAAACGGATAATAATATAATAATTAATCTAATAGTTATAATTGAAAAAATTATCTATACTAATTAATAGACCTAATGATTGGAAGTCAAAAATACTTTTTATACTATATAGATAATTATTTATTTCCTCATCAATAAATTGAAATATATAAAAATAATCAAACAATATCGACAAAATGTCAGTATCAAGCAGCTGCTTCAAATCCAAAATGATGAATTTTTGAAAAATGATTGTTTAAATGTCGAATTAAACAAATTAACAAGAAAGTTGTTCCAATTAATACATGAATTCCATGAAATCCTGTTGCTACAAAAAATGTAGATCCATAAATTGAATCTGCAATTCTAAAGGAAGCTTCAAAATATTCATATGCTTGTAATATAGTAAAATAAATTCCTAATATGATAGTAAAAAATAATCTTTGAGTAGTTTGAGAATGATTTCTTTCTATTAATCTATGATGAGCTCAAGTTACTGTTACTCCAGATGTTAATAAAATTACAGTATTTAATAAAGGAATTTGGAATGGATTAAAAGGATTAATTCCTATTGGAGGTCAAATTATTCCTAATTCAATGGAAGGTGAAAGACTTCTGTGAAAAAAAGTTCAAAAAAATGATACAAAAAATAGAATTTCTGATAAAATAAATAAAATTATTCCTCATCGTAAACCTGTAGTGACAATAATTGTGTGTAATCCTTGAAATGTTCTTTCTCGTGAAATATCCCGTCATCATTGATATAGAGTTAAAATAATAATAATATTACCTAAAATAAATAAATAATTATCATGTTGATGAAATCATTTTACTAATCCTGAGACTGTAATTATTGTTCCAATTGAAACTATTAATGGTCATGGACTATAGTCTACTAAATGGAAAGGATGATTTGAATGAGTTGACATTAATTAATTTCACTAGAATATAAAGTTCTAAGAACAGCAAATACATAAGATTGAATAATAGAAACTGCAGATTCGAGAATTAATAAAGCAATTTGTGTTATTATTAATATAATAATTATAGTTGTGGGGATTATAGGACCTGTATTTCCTAGTAAAGTTATTAATAGGTGTCCTGCAATTATATTTGCTGTTAATCGAACTGCTAATGTTATAGGTCGAATAATATTTCTAATTGTTTCAATGCATACTATAAAGGGTATTAAAATAGTAGGAGTTCCTTGAGGTACTAAATGAATAAATATATGTTGAGTATTATTAATTCATCCAAATAGTATAAAACATAATCAAAGAGGTAAAGCTAATGTAAGTGTCAATGTTAAATGTCTAGTACTTGTAAAAATATATGGGAATAATCCTATAAAATTATTAAATAAAATTATTGAAAATAATGAAATAAAAATAAAAGTTGATCCATTAATTCTTAAAGGGCCTAATAGTGTTTTAAATTCATTATGTAATTTTTTTAAAATAAAATTTCAGATTATATTATAACGTGAAGGTATTAATCAATATAATAAAGGAATTAATAAAATTCCAATAAAAGTACTTAATCAATTTAATGAAAAATTAAAAATACTTGAGGATGGGTCAAATACTGAAAATAAATTATTTATCATTTTCAATTTATAGATAATTTATTTTTAAAATTTATTGAATTAATTTTAGGTAAAATAGGTGTATAAATATAATAATTTATTATATTAAATATAATAAATGTTAGAGAAAAAATAATAAATAAAGTTAATCAATTGATTGGAGATATTTGAGGGATTAAAAAATATCCTATAATGATAATTTTAATTTGACAAATTAATGTTATACTTTAACTAATTTTTTCATTAGAAATAAGTGCTAATTTACTATATAATGGTTTAAGAGACCAATACTTGCTTTCAGTCATCTAATGAATTATATATATATATATATATATATAATTCATTTTTAAAAGTTATTAGAAATTCATTTAATAAAATAATTTATAGGAATACTTTCAATTACAATAGGTATAAATCTGTGGTTAGCTCCACAAATTTCTGAACATTGTCCGTAAAAAATACCAGGACGATTAATTAAAAAATTAATTTGATTTAATCGTCCTGGTGTTCCATCAACTTTTACTCCTAAACTAGGAATAGTTCATGAATGAATAACATCTGCAGCTGTAATTAATATGCGAATTTGTGAATTTATTGGGACAATAATTCGATTATCAACATCTAGTAAACGGAAAGAATTAGTTGATAATTCATTATTTGGGATTATATATGAATCAAATTCAATATTGATAAAATCTGAATATTCATAACTTCAGTATCATTGATGACCAATTGTTTTTAAAGTAATTAAAGGTTTATTAATTTCATCTATTAAATATAATAATCGCAAAGAAGGAAATGCAATAAATAATAAAATAATAGCTGGTAAGATAGTTCAAATAATTTCAATTGTTTGACCATGAAGTAAATAACGATTAATATAATTATTAAAAATTAATATAATTATTAAATAACTTACTAAAGTGGTAATTATTGTTAAAATTAATAATGAATGATCATGAAAAAAGATTAATTGTTCTATTAATGGGGAAGTTCTGTCTTGTAAATTAAAATTCATTCAAGTTGACATGTTCTAATAAAAGTAAAATACTTTATTTATGAAGCTTAAATCCACTGCACTATTCTGCCATATTAGAAATTAATTAATAAAGGTAATTCATTGTAACTATGTTCAGCAGGAGGGGTATTTTGTAATCATTCAATTGAAGAGTTTAATTGAATAGTAAATAAAACTTGACGTTGTGTTAAGTAACTTTCTAGAATAATTCAGAATAAATAAAAAATTCTTAATATAGAAATTGTTGAACCAATTGTAGAAACTAAATTTCAAGCTAAATAAGCATCTGGATAATCTGAATAACGTCGAGGTATTCCTGCTAATCCAAGAAAATGTTGTGGGAAAAAAGTTAAATTTACTCCAAAAAATATAATTAGAAATTGTGTTTTTAATATGATAGGATTTAATGTTAAACCTGTAAATAATGGATATCAATGAATAAATCCTGCTATAATAGCAAATACTGCTCCTATAGATAATACATAGTGGAAATGAGCTACTACATAATATGTATCGTGTAAAATAATATCAATAGAAGAATTAGCTAAAATTACTCCTGTTAAACCTCCAACTGTAAATAAAAATACAAATCCTAATGATCATAAAATAGCAGGTGAATAACTTATTTGTATTCCATATAATGTGGCTAATCAACTAAAAATTTTAATTCCAGTAGGCACTGCAATAATTATAGTGGCGGATGTAAAATATGCACGTGTATCTACATCTATTCCTACAGTAAATATATGATGAGCTCAAACAATAAAACCTAATAAACCAATTGATAATATTGCATAAATTATTCCTAAAGCTCCAAAAGTTTCTTTTTTTCCTGATTCTTGACTAATAATATGGGAAATTATTCCAAATCCTGGTAAAATTAAAATATAAACTTCAGGATGTCCAAAAAATCAAAATAAATGTTGGTATAAAATTGGATCTCCTCCTCCTGCAGGGTCAAAAAATGATGTATTTAAATTTCGATCTGTTAATAGTATAGTGATAGCTCCTGCTAATACAGGTAATGATAAAAGTAGTAAAAGAGCTGTAATTGCTACTGATCAAACAAATAAAGGAATTCGATCTAATGTGATTCCAGTTGCTCGTATATTAATTACTGTAGTAATAAAATTTACAGCTCCTATAATTGATGAAATACCAGCTAAATGAAGAGAAAAAATAGTTAAATCAACAGAAGCTCCATTATGAGCAATATTAGAAGATAAAGGAGGGTAAACAGTTCATCCTGTCCCAGCTCCATTTTCTACTATACCCCCCACTAGTAATAAAAGTAAAGAAGGGGGTAATAATCAAAAACTTATATTATTTATTCGTGGAAAAGCTATATCTGGAGCTCCTAATATTAAAGGTACTAATCAATTTCCAAATCCTCCAATTATAATAGGTATTACTATAAAAAAAATTATAATAAATGCATGAGCTGTTACGATAACATTATAAATTTGGTCATCTCCAATTAAAAATCCTGGGTGACCCAATTCAGTTCGAATTAAAATACTTAAGGAAGTTCCTACTATTCCAGATCAAGTTCCAAAAATAAAATATAAAGTTCCAATATCTTTATGATTGGTAGAAAATAACCATTGTCGCGATTAAATGGCTGAAATAAGGCGATAGGTTGTAAATCTATTTATGAATAAAATTCTTTAATCAATAGCTTTATAGTCATAATTAAATGATATTAGACTGCAATTCTAAAGGAGTAAATTTACTAAAGCTTAAAAGATTCCTTATATTTATAGTTTTGAAGACTATTAGTTTATTTAACTTAAAGCCTTAAAAAATATAATATAAAGAAGAAATTGTAAAAAATCCAGTTATTGAAAGGAAAGAAGCAAAAATTAATAAATTAAATAATTTTTTATTAAAAAAAGAATTAATCATTCAATTATTTTCATAATAATTTAATATTAATGCATTATAAGATAATCGAATATAAAAATATAGTGTAATTAATGCTCTTAAAATTATAATTATTAATAAAAATAATTGATTATTTAATGTTAAAGATTGAATAATAATTCATTTAGGAAAAAATCCTAAAAATGGAGGTAATCCTCCAAGTGATAATAAATTACATATTATAAAAAAAAATAAAATTTTTGAATTAAATTTCAGTATAAATAATTGATTAATATGGGAAATTATAAATAAATTAAATATGAAAATTATTAATATGGATAAAAAAGAATATATTAAAAAATAATTTACTCATAATAAATTATTATTGTATAAAGCTATTAATATTCATCTTAGATGATTAATAGAAGAATAAGCTATAATTTTTCGTAAAGAAGTTTGATTTAGTCCTCCTAAAGCTCCAATTAGTCTAGATATAATAATTGAAATAATTATTAATGGTTTAATAATGATATAAGAAATTAATATTATAGGGGCAACTTTTTGTCAAGTTATTAATATTAATGAATTTAATCAGGTTAATCCTTCTAAAACTCTAGGAAATCAAAAATGAAAAGGAGCGGCACCTATTTTTAAAAGTAAAGAAGAAAAAATTATTATTTCTGTAATATTTATAAAATGAATTTTAAGATTTATTATGTAAATAATTACTGCAAATAATATTACAGAAGAAGCAAAAGCTTGAATTAAAAAATATTTTAAAGAAGATTCTGTTGATATTAATTTATTAGCTCTTATTAGGGGGATAAAAGCTAATAAATTAATTTCTAATCCCATTCATGCTGTTATTCAAGAATTAGCTGAGATAGAAATAATCGTTCTTATTATTATTATTATTATAAAAATAATTTTTGATGAATTATTAAAAATTAAAAAGAAAAGGGGTTAACCTTTATAGGTGGGGTATGAACCCAGTAGCTTTATTAGCTTATCTTTTTATATTTTAGTGTAAGATGCACAAAAGATTTTGATTCTTTTAGTAATAGTTTAATTCTATTAAATATAATGAATGTACCAGTAATATACATAATTTACCCTATCAAGGTAATCCTTTTTCAGGCAATTCATTATCACATAACTAAAAAATTAATGTAAATTTTTGCATGAAAATTACTTATTTTTAAAATTTAAGTAAAAATTCATCTTTTTTTTTTTTTTTTTTTTTTTTTTTT